AAAGCCAATAAAGAAAAAAATAGATTCATCCAACAAAAGGAGAGAGAGGGATTCGAACCCTCGATAGTTATTTTTTATGAACTATACCGGTTTTCAAGACCGGAACCATCAACCGCTCGGCCATCTCTCCGAAAGATAATTTCTATTTTATTTTTTTTTCGCCAAATAGAACATAGCCCTATGAGTTAATACGATCACTATGTAGAGAAAGATATAGGGTGTGACTTTCTTTATAGGTCTATAAATCTGTCTATATAAATAAATGAGATACACGACCCAGTATACCCATTTGTGAAGTCAAAAAGGACCTTTAACTTCATGTCCGAATAGAATAAAAGTGGTAAAAAGAAGTTGGAAATAAGTCATCTCGAATCAACGGATTCATGATAAAATCCTTTTATTTATTAAAATTTTTTAGTGGGTAAGAGGATTAAATGGTGTATATTCTTTTGTTAATAGCTTGGAGGATGAAAAACATGACTATTGCTTTCCAATTGGCTGTTTTTGCATTAATTATTACTTCATCAATCTTACTGATTAGTGTACCCGTTGTATTTGCGTCTCCTGATGGTTGGTCGAGTAACAAAAATTTTGTATTTTCTGGTACATCTTTATGGATTGGATTAGTCTTCTTGGTGGGTATCCTTAATTCTCTTATCTCTTGAATTCATTCGTTGCAGATGCAAAAATGAGATGACCCCTCCCATTCCATGAATTACACATTCAAATTCAATATAAGTCCATAAAATGCAAATAAAGAAAACAAAAAAATTAGAGGGGGGGTCGGACTTCTGGAACTTGAGTGAAATATGAATAAAATAGTAATAAATCTCAATTTACTCAATATGAAATAGTAATAAATAACTAAATAAAAAAACTAATCAAAAATTGATATCTGATATCAATATAGAATATAATATTCTATGGAAATAGAGAATAATCTATTCTCGAATATGGAATTCAATATATAGTTCAATATATAGAATAACTATATTATTAATATATAATAATATTCTATATATTTATAGAATTGTTAATTGAATTGATTTGGTGGTAGAATTTTATGAAACGACCCCAAACCAAAGAGTGTATCTCGTATAGCTTTGAACAAATATTATCCATAAATTTCTTATCAAGAAGGCAAAAAAATGCGGATATAGTCGAATGGTAAAATTTCTCTTTGCCAAGGAGAAGACGCGGGTTCGATTCCCGCTATCCGCCCAAATATAAATGGATTCAAAAAGATAAAAGATTCGGTATAGTTGACCGGGAAATATAGTAATTTTTTCTTCGCGTCCCAAAGGACAAGTATTAATTAATGATTAGTTAATAGAATCAAACTTACATTTGTTGAAAAAAAAATGTTGCGGAGACAGGATTTGAACCCGTGACCTCAAGGTTATGAGCCTTGCGAGCTACCAAACTGCTCTACCCCGCGATGAAACAAAAAAACTTGGACTAAACTCTAATAAATAAAGAAGAATTGAATGCGCCCCTATTCCATATCTGTACAAATAGAATAGCCTATTTAGACAGAATGGTAAAGGGGCCTCGTCGATCATAGAAAAAAATAGAAAAATTAAGGGATACTTAAATCCTTACCAGCTTGATCTTGTTGCCCCTGGCAACAAACATGCATGAACCATTTCCCGAAGGATGTGTCCAGATAGTCCAAAGTCTCGATAGTGAGCTCTCGGTCTTCCGGTCGAAAAGCAACGTCGATGAAGACGTGTAGGTGCACTATTACGCGGTGGGGATTGTAATTTTCCATGAATTTTCCATTTCTCACTTAGCGACGGAATCTTACTTATTTCCTTTTTTGAGGATCGACGAATCAAATGATATTTTTGTTCCAACTTTTGCCTCTTCTTCTCCCTATAAATCAAACTTTTCTTTGCCATAATGCTTCAGTTCCTCTTATTATCAATGATAATGATACAAATCGGATCCTAGATGTAGAAATAAATATAAGAGTGCATACCTATTTTATTTTATTAAAAAAATATATATTATTGCGGATAGAATACATAAATAATTAACCGAATTTGCCCGATGTGGAGGCAATCAAGAAAGCCGCATAAGTGAATATATAACCTACAGAAAAGTGCGCTAATCCAACCAATCTTGCTTGCACAATTGAAAGAGCTACTGGTTTATCTTTCCAGCGAATCAAATTTGCCAAAGGTGTACGTTCATGAGCCCATGCTAAAGTTTCAATCAATTCCTGCCAATAACCACGCCAGGAAATTAAGAACATAAATCCAGTAGCCCAAACAAGATGCCCAAATAAGAACATCCATGCCCAGACTGATAAACTATTCATACCAAACGGGTTATATCCATTGATAAGTTGTGAAGAGTTTAACCATAGATAATCTCTTAACCATCCCATCAAATAAGTGGAAGATTCATTAAACTGTGAAACGTTACCCTGCCATAATGTAATGTGTTTCCAATGCCAATAAAAAGTAACCCATCCAATAGTATTTAACATCCAGAA